AGATATTATAGCTATTCTTGGCTTGGACGAATTATCCGAAGAGGATCGTTTAACCGTAGCAAGAGCGCGAAAAATTGAGCGTTTCTTATCACAACCTTTTTTCGTAGCAGAAGTATTTACGGGTTCTCCGGGAAAATATGTTGGTTTAGCAGAAACAATTAGAGGCTTTCAATTAATCCTTTCCGGAGAATTAGATGGTCTTCCTGAACAGGCCTTTTATTTGGTAGGTAACATCGATGAAGCTACGGCGAAGGCTATGAACTTAGAAATGGAGAGCAATTCGAATAAATGACCTTAAATCTTTGTGTACTGACCCCTAATCGAATAGTTTGGGATTCAGAAGTGAAAGAAATCATTTTATCTACTAATAGTGGACAAATTGGCGTATTACCAAATCACGCTCCTATTGCCACAGCAATAGATATAGGTATTTTGAGAATACGCCTTAACGACCAATGGTTAACGATGGCTCTGATGGGCGGTTTTGCTAGAATAGGTAATAATGAGATCACTGTTTTAGTAAATGATGCAGAGAAAAGTGGTGACATTGATCCACAAGAAGCTCAGCAAACTCTTGAAATAGCGGAAGCTGCTTTGAGAAAAGCTGAAGGAAAGAGACAAACAATTGAGGCAAATCTAGCTCTCCGACGGGCTAGGACACGAGTAGAGGCTATCAATGCGATTTCATAACCAGTCGGTGCGTCCGAATAATCATCGATTTATACACCCTATATTTGGTTGTTTTGTTTGACTTGATTCTGTCGAGTAAATACAATCAAGCGCAATCAGATTTTGATGCAACGAAAAAGAAAAGAAATAGAAAAGATACAAAATAAATATCACTAAAAGAAAATGGGTATAAAAACTTATTAGATACCGCGGTCAATGGTATCTAATAGGTTCTACCTACTATTGGATTTGAACCAATGACTCCCGCCGTATGAAAGCAATACTCTAACCGCTGAGTTAAGTAGGTCATTTATCTTCACAAAGAAAACCAAACGGGACGAGTCCCGTCGATGGATTATAAATATGATATTACTTAGAAGCAATACCGACCAATACGATCTTGGATCATGGAATAGTCATCTTGAGAATATTCATCTTGACAAGAAATTATCTACATAATAAAATATGTATTACAAGCACTAAGGGCTATAGCTCAGTTGGTAGAGCACCTCGTTTACACGCGCGCCCATGTTTTTCAGGGGAGTCCATCATGCAATCAAAAAAATTGATCTTATTGAGAAATCGATGTCTTACTCCATAACTTTGAGGGAAGAAGAGAACAATAGCCTGACAAGGGTTCGGTCCGATTTAGGTGCCCAGTTAGGTGCCAAACAGACCCCTTCATTGATTTGATATATTGATAAGGTGAATACGCAGTCTACTCAATGCTAGGCTGAGTATAAGGGACTCAAAAAAATATCTTTTCGTCCTATGAACTTTAAGGTGTATGAAGTTTCATATTTGATTTTTAAGTAGAGCGATAGAGACTTCATTTCACTTAGGTTAATCTAGGCCAGAGGCAGACCTACGTCAAGATAACCTCCCTTGAAAAACTTTGGTAGTGTTCCTGAATCTGAATCCACATAATGACTCAGAGCACACGGAGCCATCTCCTTATTTTTCTGTCAAAAATAAAAATGGCGGACTAGCTGATATTTATATCAGTTAATGAAAGAGCCCAATGCACAAAAAATGCATGTTGGGTCTTTGAAACAGTTCAGATCATTTTGATAATAATAAGTTTGATCTGTTTTACCGAGAAAGTCTACGGTTCGAGTCCGTATAGCCCTAGAGCCCTATAAAAAAAAATTGAAAATGCATATTCAAATACAAAAAATTGTATCATTTTTCATTTGAATCTCCTCGTTATTGTTTTAACTGACTGATTGCTTCATCAAAAGACAATGATTCCTATCTTTGGTATACCCAATTCTAGTGAATTTTGTATCATGACACGAGTCCGGTTAAAAACTCCAACCTAACCCAACCCCAATCAAATCTAATAGTAATTTACGTCGGCATTGTGCGGTATTTGTGCACAAGATAAAGTTTGAAAAACGAATATCTTTGCTAATGCTAAGTTTCATTGTAAACATTGTCAACAACGTAAAATAGGCTTTCCTTCGTATACCTTACTTAACTTAGACCTAGTCTTCTTTTTCGATATTCTATGAATAGAAAATCCTCCATTGGGATTGGATTCTAATAAAAGTAACAAGACCGATATATTCTAAATCTTGAGATGAAAATTCCTAGACATTCTCTTACATCTGACTACTTGTTCTATTCTAAACGACTAATAAAAAAGAGACAAATGGAAATATTCATAAAAAAATGAAATATATTATATAAAGATAATCAAATAGAATAAAGATAATCAAATAGAAAGGATAATAGAAATTGATTTCAATTTCGATCAATTTCTAATAAATAGAATTCAAAATAAAAAATGAGAATTCTATTTATAATCCCTTTTCTTTAGAGAGAATCC